GTTCGGTCAGAATTCTTGTATTAGCCTCAGTAAACTCATACATTCATTGGGGTCACCTGTCCCCATCTGATCGATTTCCGTCATTCCCATTCGTGAGGGGCTAATAACCTGACATGACCTCCCACAAATGCGATCCCACCCCTTGTGGAATTATCTGCACTCGGACGGCGGTCGCGCATGGCGAGGCCACGCGGGGGGAATGGCGGTAGGGTGAGAGGGACACGCTGCTATCACCCTCGAGAACCACTACCGGTCGATTGGACATGGTTCGGTGCGCAGCGCGTCGTATCACCCGCCCTCGTGGCGCGTGGCTCATCGGAATCGTTGTCCCGGTCGGGTAGCATACACCGCACCGGCGGGACTAAGCACGGAAGCCGACCCACCCCGATCGATCTATCGCGTCATGTATCATCGATCCCCATTCGGATAGTGAGTGCGTAGCCGCCGTGGCCCCGTCAATCTTACCTATGCCAATTGTCACGCCGGTCGTTGGAGGGAGACACAGCTACGTCGATACTGAAGCATTTGACTGGCGTAAGGTTGTGTGGGTTGATACGTCCATCCGCCGGCCGGGCCGATCCGTCACTTCGATCGACTGCGCGCACTGCTGTTTTGGATTTGCGTGCGCCTCCGGCTAGAGATGGGGGTGGGGGCTAGAAAGAGCTCCGTGACGTGAGAATAGGCCCATGAACTTGCTCGTTAATCGACGGCTGGGCCGAGGGCTATGCAATACTCATAGAATCTGTTACGGTCACCCCTAGAAGAAGGTGGGGGTGTAGGCACACGGTACTGGCGGAACGAGAACTCAGTGACTGAGATTTGAAGGGAGTGGTGAATTATGGGGGGGGTGGAGAACCCGGTGTCCACGGACAAGGCCATTCGTTTGCCGGAAAGGAAACAATACAGTTCCAATGCTGAGCCGAATCCGAGTAAGACTGAAGTGAAACGTCGGATTGAGCGGTTCCCTCGCGTGAGGATAGTCGCCATTAACAGTCACCGACTCCCCGCCGGCGCGGCGAGAGGGTCCGCAGGTTCCGTGACGGGGCGCCGGGTCCGTCGCAAACGAATGATCACAACGCTTCGACTTAATCATCCCATTCCACTGTTCCCGGGCAAACAGAATGGTTTCGTTTCGTGACACAACGTAATACGTATTTCACTAATACGGCCATCCGTTTATACAGAGCCTGTACTCCGGGCACACGCAACCGATCCGTGCTAGATTCCGGGGATACAGTTCGATCCGACCCCCACAGGGGATTAACCTCCGGCTTCACCCCCCGAAGAGGGCGTAACAATCGCGGAATCGTCACTAGCCGGCATAGGGGGGGCGGCCACAAACGCCCGTATCGTCACATTGATCCTCGACGGAGTAAGAGGGGTGTACCCGGAAGGATCATCACCGTGGAATACGACCCCAATCGTAGTGCGTACATAAGTCCCGTGCATCATGGGGACGGCGATAAGGGTTATATCTCGCATCCCGAGGGGATCCGGGTCGGAGATGCTATTCCGACCGGTCCGGGCGCCCCTACCACAGTAGGAAATGCCCCACCTCCGAGTGCGGCTCGAATTAATAATTCACGTCGCCGGGAATTACCGATTGGGTTCGGAGCGTAACCCATAAATCCATCACTAATCCAATTGCTCCGCGTTCGCCG